TTAACCGAATTAATTAAATAATTCTGTTGATACATTCGAATAATTAAACGTTTCACAAGTACTGAACTAGATTTATTGTCATAACCAATAATTTCCACGGGTTCGTAAAAAATCGAATCGTTTAAACCATGATCATGAGCAAACGCATAAATATACTCCTGAAAAAGAAACGGATATAGGAAGTGTTGTTGCCGAGATCTATCTTTTTCTAAATATCCTTGTAATTCTTCCATTTACATTTCCACTTGAGCCAGAGGCAGGAGGTTTTTCTTGGTTTATCAAATGATATATACATAGTGCAATATGGTCAGAACAGGGTATTATGTATTGTATTATGTATATAGTATAGTAAGAAAAAAATATATACCCCGGAAAAGAAAGAGGGAGTCCAATCAACAGATCTTTTTACCTTCCTTTTCTATCCAATTGGTTTATGTTCGTTATAATTACAACAGGAGAAAAAATCCTTTATTTTTGCAACCCAATCGCTCTTTTGACTTTGGAATAAATTCTATTTATCAATATACTGTTTCTTCTACACATCCGTCTACAATCCATAATAAAGAATAATTAGGATTCTGAAAAAAAAAAGAAAAAATCAATGGTTCACTCACAGGAGAACCCACTCTTTCCCGCATTAGGCACTAATTCATTTTTAACGTCTAATTAGATCGGGTAATCATTCCAATTAAGAACATAAGCTCGTTGCTTTTTATTTTACCAGAATTGGAGCCATAGAGCTCTATCCATTTATTCACTAGACCCAACTGTAAATGTGAATTTCTTTTGTCCCCTTCCAAAAATCAAAACAATCTTTTGGAACTGTAATGATCCGGTAAGGATAAACTCAAAGTTCTACTTTAACTTTGACTTTCATTTCAAATTAAATAAATTAATAAAATCGAAAATCTAATAAAATCAATTTATTATTTTATTAGATTTTCGATTTTATTACGACATGCTGTTTTTTCCATTCATTACCCTTGAGGATCAGTCGTGGTCTTATAGACTATACCAATAGTCTGGACGAATTTGTTGCTTCATCCAAATGTGTAAAAGATCATAGTCGCACTTAAAAGCCGAGTACTCTACCGTTGAGTTAGCAACCCGGATAAATAGGATATGTAGATACGATCAAAATATAAAAATCAATTGAATTGCACTGCACGACCCTATCAAAACATTGAACTAGCAACACATCGAAAAGAAAGATTTTCTGATCAATTAGAAACACAAAATACCAAAGTTAGCAGATCGGATTAAAAATATTCCTAATCGAAATGTAAAAATTATGGCAGACCACCCATTTTTTATCAAATTCTTTTTTGATTTTCCCTAAGAAAATACATCTTGTATGAGAGTAAATGCAGCAAGGCAAACCCATCATTTGAGTGAAGGAAACAAAAAAAATCAATATGGGGTGGGGATAAACAGCCCTATTTATCTACGATCGAATTATATTTGTTCGATACACCATTGTCAATATAAAAGCAATGTTGAGAAAGTAAATCAAGTAAATAAAATAAAGACTTGTGTTGGATTGGCACAACATAAATAAGAAATTGGAATGGAAAAAATTAAGGAAAAGGTAAATAAAAAATCCCCGGTTTATTCAATCAATAAAAGTACGATAAGCAAGCTTAACCCCTTGTTTGTTGTTAAATTAAATTCCCCCACCAAAATATGAATAAAGCAAGAAAAAGGAAAATGGTGTGTAAATAGAAATAATTACACAAGGATAGATACTAGTTACCCTTCCCTACTTTATTTTATTTATTTAATAATTTTGTTTTTTCCTTTAATTAACTCAAAGTTCTTTCTTTAAAGAATTCTGCCTTCTTTAAAATATCATAAACAGTTCCTGTAGGTTGAGCACCTTTTTCAAGGAAATATAGAATAGCAGGAACATTTAAATAAGTTTGATTCTTTATCGGATTGTAAAAACCTACTTTTCGAAGATCTCTTCCTTCTCTTCGGAATCGAACATCAATTGCAACGATTCGATAGATGGCTCATTGGGATAGATGTAAATAAACAATGCCCCCCCTAGAAACGTATAGGAGGTTTTTTCCTCATACGGCTCGAGAAAAATGATTCCAATTTCTGTATATAATAGCAAGTGGATCCATAAAATCATGAATTTTACTATAATTTGAATTGAGTACTTTTTTCTTCTTCCTTACAGAAAAAGGAAGAAATCTCATTCATACTCATAACTCAAGTTGGGTAATTCTGACAAGAGAATCCTTAGACATTTATTGAGCCGTCTCTAAACTCTTTTGTTTGTCTCATTTCGAATCTATTTTTATTCCTCAGTCTGATCCAATTGTTGAGACAATTGAAAATAGTGTTTCCTTGTTTCGGAATCCTTTATCCTTGCTTTGTGAAATCATTGGGTTTAGACATTACCTCGGGGATCCTTATTCCTTTCAAAATGGCAGCAACATACCTTTTTTTGTTATTTCTTTCTATATAAATAGAATATGAATGATTGATTCCCTTGTGATACACTTTTCATCGAAATAGTTTTACCAATTTAGGAAAATTTGACTTTTCAAACTTGTTCTGAATTTGAACCTTTCGATTTAGAATTTATATATAGTGAGGATATACTTACAGAGTTGGTCTAACTTATTGATTTTCACTAACCCTAGATTCTTTCCCTTGAAAAATGAATCAATCCTTTCTTCTCGAGCTTCATCATGTACTATTTACTTATAACCCAACACAAATTAGGTTCCGGGCAGAACAGAACAAACTATGTCGAGCCAAGAGCATCTTCATTACTATAGAAGATGGCGGATGTAAAAATCCACAGCCGACCATGTCCTTCAAGTCGCACGTTGCTTTCTACCACATCGTTTCAAACGAAGTTTTACCATAACATTCCTCTAATTGAAATTTCAAAGCGGTATGGAATTGATTCAATATAAAATCATGAATAGTCATTGGTTCAACCGGTATATAATATTTCTATCTATGGATAAATAAGTATTTATCCGGATAAGGGTCAGCAAGGATCTAATTTATTTAATTTAACCCCATATTCTATCATATGAATTGAATGAAAATAAGGATATTCAATTTTACCCACATTTGACACTTGATTCCGTTTGTGAGAAACCAAATGAATTCTCAGATATGATTCTTAGAACCATTCTGAAAATTAATAAGAAAAGATTTTTCCCTTTAACAAATTATTGTTTCATGTGGAATGCAGTGTGATCCCATCTTTCGTTTCATGAAAAACGATCTGGGACGGAAGGATTCGAACCTCCGAATAACGGGACCAAAACCCGCTGCCTTACCGCTTGGCCACGCCCCATTTTGATTTCTATTCGATATTAATCAACACTAATATTGGTATTGGTTATTCGTCAATCCCAACCCAAATACACAAAAACATATGGGATATTTTGTTGCTAGGATTCAAGACATGTAGATATAGAATCAAAAAAATTCATTGATCATTACATAGAATTCAATTAAGATATTGTATGAAAGTTGAATTCCTTATATTCTCATTTTAGAATGATAATGGGGGGAGGGATTTTTTATTTGGGAAAGTCCGAACCGAAGAAAAAGAAGGATTTCTTGATCTGCCTTTTTCATTTTTCCCTTATAAAAATAACTCAAAATTATCTAATCCACAAGAACGAAATGCTTGTTATGCTTAATATCTTTAGTTTAATTGGTATCTGTCTTAATTCTGTCCTTTATTCGAGTAGTTTTTTCTTCGCCAAATTGCCCGAAGCTTATGCCATTTTCAATCCAATCGTAGATGTTATGCCTGTCATACCTGTACTCTTTTTTCTCTTAGCCTTTGTTTGGCAAGCCACTGTAAGTTTTCGATGAAATCTTTAATACTCTGCTAAATTGATGATGTATTCGATAAAAAAATTCTAAAAATTGATAAGATCAGATAAGTCTTACATTACGAACCCTCGATTCAAAAATCGAAATTCTTGTATATTGAATGAATAACCGCAGCGATGAATTTGGATCAGCCTTTTCCCCGTTCTGACCTTCCGGTGAGTATGGACTATTAGGTACTCCACAATACCTAATTATTGATATGACAAGAAATTTCGGGTAACGAATGAATCAAAATCTTATTACAAATAAATTCGTCTTATTTTTCATTTTTTGGGGTGTCAAAACAAAAAAAAAAATGGTATATGTGGTAAAAAATAGGCAATCTATTCCCCTTTTTCAAAAAAAAAATGATCTTGGAGATTGTGTAATGCTTACTCTCAAACTCTTTGTTTACACAGTAGTGATATTCTTTGTTTCCCTTTTTATCTTTGGATTCTTATCTAATGATCCAGGACGCAATCCTGGACGTGAGGAATAAAAAATTTCTAGTTTTTTTTGCTTTTTTCTAAATTAATTCTTAATAATCTTATTTGTTTCATACATTTAACTATGATAAAATCAAGGGATGAGAATCTTTTCGAATTCGAAAATACCAAGTGATCAGAGAAAGCGGAAAGAGAGGGATTCGAACCCTCGGTACAAATAATTCGTACAACGGATTAGCAATCCGCCGCTTTAGTCCACTCAGCCATCTCTCCTAATTCCAAATTGAAAATTTGTTATGTGATGTAACACGTGAAATAAAGATTGATAAAAATCCACCTTCTTCTCTTTATTTTCTTTTTTCATTTGATTTTTATTTATTTAATCTTATTTAACTTTATTATTATTATTTATTTTATTATATTATTAAAATAGAAATTCGAAATATTCTAAAATATTCTAATAAATAATAGAAATTTTAAAAATAGCTATTAAAATTTAAACTTAAACAAAGTATTTAATATTTAGATAAAATAATTTAAATAAAATAAAAGTAAAGGTATATATTTATACTAAGAGATATATATTTATTATAGTATAAATATATTATATATAATAAAATATGTAAAAATATGTATATATGTAAAAATATGTATAAGAAATATAAGAAAAATAAGAAAAAAATAGAAAAAAGCAATTGA